AAATCCATTTCGTCGTCCAGTAGCGACGACTGTCTTTTTGATTGGTACCGCCGTTGCCCTTTGGTTGGGCATTGGTGCAACATTACCTATTGATCAATCCTTAACTTTAGGTCTTTTTTAAAATTGATTGAATTGTGAAATTGTGTATCTAGGGAATAGTCTCTTCAAAATGAATTCTCCCTAGATACATCTAGTTAATTGAATTCTGAATTGAGTTCGAATACTCTATATGTATATGTATTAGTGAAAAAGTATTTGAAAACTAGTTTCTTTGAATTTCATTAAAAAAAATGAAAAATAAGACTTAAAACTTATTTTTTGGTAAATCAATTGCGAAATGTTTTTCTAGAATGGCCAATATCCGTTTTACATCTTCTATGTGAAAATGCTCTATTTTCATAAGATCTTCTTGACTTTTATTCAAAAGGTCCAATAATGTAGAGATATTGGACTTTTTGAGGCAATTATAGATCTTGGGAGGGAATTCTAATTGGTCAATAAAAATTGATTTCAATGCTAGTTTTTTTTTGTTTTTTCTGAGTTTAGCCACTTTATCATGAAAGGTAAAGGGGGATAAAGGAATCGTGGGTTCACCATCCTCTAAATGTAAGTTTTCTTCCTCCATATGTAAAAGGGGAATAAATAAATCAATCAAATTTCGGGAGGCTTCATGAAGTGCTTCTTTCGGGGTTAAACTTCCGTTTGTCCATATTTCTAGAAAAAGTATTTCTTGTTTTTCATTCCCATTCCCATAAGAATGAATACTATGATTCGCATTTCGAACCGGCATGAATACAGCATCTATAGGATAACTTCCATCTTCAAAGTTATGGTGCGTTTTTAGAATATATCCGCGATTTCTCTCGATTTGTAATCCAATACAAAAATCAATTGGTTCCGTCAACCAAGCTATATGTTGTGTGTTATCAACGATTTCCACAGAAGGGGGTAAGATGATATCTTCAGCAGTTACACATCCAGGACCCTTGACACAAATAGACGCGTCACAAGTTCCATATACATTACTTCTCAATACAATTTCTTTCAAATTCATTAAAATCTCATGTACCGATTCTTGAATACCCGCTATGGTAGAATATTCATGCGGGGCTTTCTCAGATTTTACACGTGTGATACATGTTCCTTCTATTTCCCCAAGCAAAGCTCTTCGCATCGCAATGCCTATTGTGTCGGCTTGACCTTTCATAAGTGGAGACAGAATAAAGCGGCCATAATAAAGGCGTTTACTGTCTGTTCTTGATTCAACACATTTCCACTGTAGTGTCCGAGTAGATACTGTGACTTTCTCTCGAATCATAGTAATATTTTTTGATTAGATTAGCGAATTCTTGATTTTATTTCTCTTGAGATTTTTTCAATGTTCATTTCTACACACGTCTTTTTTTCGGAGGTCTACAGCCATTGTGTGGCATAGGGGTTACATCCCGTACGAAAGTTAATAGTATACCACTTTGAAGAATAGCTCGTAATGCTGCGTCTCTTCCGAGACCGGGACCCTTTATCATGACTTCTGCTCGTAGCATACCCCGATCAACTACTGTACGGATAGCATTTGATGCCGCGGTTTCAGCAGCAAAAGGTGTCCCTCTTCTCGTTCCCTTGAATCCAGAAGTACCGGCGGAGGACCAAGAAACTACCCGACCCCGTACATCTGTAACAGTGACAATGGTATTATTGAAACTAGCTTGAACATGAATGACTCCCTTTGGTATTCTACGTGCACTCTTACGTGAACCAATACGTCCATTCCTACGCGAACTTCTTCTCGGTATAGCTTTTGCCATATTTTACATTTCGTAAATATGAGTTAGCGATATATGGATATATCCATTTCACGATTCTTTTTTTTACATTGGTTCAGTTGGCGAGTCTGATTATCCCTGTCGTTGTTTATGTCTCGGGTTGGAACAAATTACTCTAATTCGTCCTCTTCTACGGATTAGTCGACATTTTTCACAAATTTTACGAACAGAAGCTCTTATTTTCATATTTCCCATTCCTTACCTTCATTTGAAATCTACTTTTTTCTTGGAAGAAAAAAAAGTTTCTTGATATTTTGCATCTCGAATTGTATTCCCGTGAAAGACATGTTTGTGAAAGTTGAAAAACGAATCCTTCGAATCTTTGTTGCGTTGCGAAGTTGAGAAATTATACGCTCTCTGGTTGAATCATAAGGACTTACCTCAAATTTGACTTTTTGGCGGTACCCATATAAACCTACGCCGGATCTTTTCCGAAACAGAACTTAGAATCAGATCTTTATTATAGAAATAAACCCGGAACATACTATTTGGAAGCGATTCATTAATGAAACCCCTAGGAATTCATTTTTGTTCTTTCATCCCAGGTACTGTAAGTGATCTTGAAGTATAAACTAATGGAGGTAGTAGATAACTCCCCTTTCTTTTTCCTTTCCCAAATTTGACAAAAGGGAAGTTTTGTATCCAATTTTTATATTCAAAATATTACCATATATAACACAAAATTTCTCCCCCGATTCCTTCTAGTCGAGCCTCTCGGTCTGTCATTATACCTCGCGAAGTAGAAAGAATTACAACTCCCATCCCACCTAAAATTCTAGGGATTCGTTGATAGTTAGAATAGATTCGTAGACCGGGTCGACTGATCCGTTTTAAATTTAAATTATTTCTATAGGGTCTTTTCCTATTCCTTCTATGTCGCAGGGTTAAAACAAAAAAATTTTTGTTTTTTTCTCGATGCTTTCTCACGTTTTCAATAAAACCTTCTCGTAAAAGTATTCTTACAATATTTTCGGTAATATTGGTGGATGCTATTCGAACCACTCTTTTTCGATCCATATCAGCATTTCGTATAGAAGTGATTATCTCAGCAATAGTGTCCCTACCCATGATGAACTCTAATTATTGCGGCAAAAAAATTGGATACTATCAACGTGTTTTTTTACTTATTTGTCTATAAATTATATTTTTCAAGAAAGATATATGCGTGAGACACATTCTACTCAATTTTGAATCTATTTCTTTCAAATAGTCCACTAGAAACATATCACGATTTACTTTTATAATACCTCGGGAGCTAATGAAACTATTTTAGTAAAGTTGAATTGTCTCAACTCTCGGGCGATTGCACCAAAAATTCTAGTTCCTTTTGGATTTCCTTCTTTATCAATAACAACTGCGGCATTGTCATCATATCGTATTATCATTCCGTTGTCACGTTTGAGTTCTTTACAGGTACGCACAATTACTGCTCTGACTACTTCGGATCTTTCTAGAGGCATATTAGGTACTGCTTCTTTGATAACAGCAACAATAATGTCACCAATATGAGCATATCGACGATTGCTAGCTCCTATGATTCGAATACACATCAATTTTCGAGCCCCGCTGTTATCCGCTACATTTAAAAGGGTCTGAGGTTGAATCATATCATTTTTTTTACTCTGTTTTTTACAATGCAAAGGGCGAAGAAAAAAAGAAATATTTTTTGTCCACAAACACAAAAAGAAACCTGTGTTTTTGTTTCATTCCTAAGATTCCTTTCGGGTGGTTTTAGATTTTTCTTCTATCTCCGAACTAATGAATTGAGTTCGTATAGGCATTTTTGATGCTGCTATTTCAATAGCTCTTCTGGCAATCTTTTTTGTTACTCCACCCATTTCATAAAGTATTCGACCAGGTTTCACAACAGCTACCCAATATTCAGGGGATCCTTTTCCCGAACCCATACGTGTTTCCGCGGGTCGTACAGTAACTGGTTTATCTGGAAATATACGTACCCATATCTTTCCCCCACGACGTGCATTTCGTGTCATTGCTCGTCGACCTGCTTCTATTTGTCTAGATGTGATCCAAGCGGGTTCAAGTGCTTGAAGAGCATATTTACCGAAACAAATATGATTACCTCCAGAAGATATCCCCTTCATTCTTCCTCTATGTTGTTTACGGAATCTGGTTCTTTTGGGGTTATAGTTGATGGTTGTTTCTGAATTCCATCTCTACTACAGAACCGGACGTGAGAGTTTCTTCTCATCCAGCTCCTCGCGAATCACGAATAAAGGATTTCAAAATTTGGATTTTTCATAATGAAGTTCATTTCAGTTAATTAAGATAGAATATTCAAAAAATGAAGTTAAGATATATATGTATTTATTGAGGAATACGAAGAATCGTTAGTCATTTATATATCTTGTTTGAATAGATAATTCAACATTTGAATATTAGTTTGACAAATATTGTATTATTGTAACTAATCCTTATTCTGTCTTTTATCCTATTGCTTTTGCAATCAAAAAAGAAAGTTTTCGCGGGCGAATATTTACTCTTTCAATTTCTATTTCAGTTCTAGGGCTAGCTCGTGACGTCTCAGATCATAGATGAATAGATCTCCGGCTCATTCCGCCATCCCGACCAGTGAATCATTAAGATTTTTTTCAATGGAATCTTTTTCATTCACAGGTTCCGTCGTTCCCATCGCTTCTTACTTAATGGTTAGGTCCGAATTTGACAATAGAGCTCGTAAGAATAATCAAATAAAGTATTGAGCCATTCTTCTCAGTCTTTATTGGCTCGAAGCTCTTGATTTTTTCTTCTATTATTCTATTAATGAAATTATTCATTGTTCTTCTTAATTGATTAATAATCATTGATTCATTTCATTAATTAGGTAGGGTATGGATAAATCAGTATTCATGCTTTATTACACTGCCCTTTATGATAGACCTTACATATTGGAATTTTAAATCATTGAGATTTTTTTCTCTCTTTCTCTCCTCCTTCCGTTTATCCACATCTTTTTTCTCTATTTTGCTTTGCAACTTAGAATCTTTTTTGTTTATGAAAAAAAATGGCAGTTGCTACAAAGATATGACCTATACTATATATCATATCGTGACTGGTTCTTTAGATCCAGATAATGCGAAGTTGATGAGTTGGTTATTAGTTTTATTAGTTCATTAGTTCATACTATGGGTCTGGTTTAATCCTAACCCTAAAAAAATCAACGAGTCACACACTAAGCATAGCAATGATATCAAATGGTCAATCGAATTTTTATTCAACCCTATAGAATTCAGTATTAGAAATTCGAATTGCTCCCTTTGATTGACCAGAAAAAGAATGACCGAGGTTCTCTGTTTTTGTTCAATTACTGGTATCGAAGGGAAAGATAAGTAATAAAGGTTTATTAGGCCTCGTCGAGAAATATCCAAATTTTTATGCCCAATACCCCATAGATAGTTCGAACTGGATAAGAACAATAATCAATTTTAGCTCGAATAGTTTGTCGGGGAACCCTTCCTTCTCTGATCCATTCGACACGTGCAATTTCCTTTCCGTCAATGCGCCCTGCAATTTGTACTTGAATTCCTTTTGTATCTGCTTTTTCAGCTAATTCAATAGCTTTTTTCATTGCTTTTCGAAAAGAAACTCTATTCTTTAATTGTCCGGCTATAAATTCGGCAAGAATATTAGGGTTTCCATAAGGTTTTGCAATTCTTGTGATAGCAATGTTAAGTTTTCGGTTTACACAATTCAATTCTTTTTGTAGAGTCATTTGTAATTCTTCGGTTGCTCGCGGTCTATTTTCTATTAATAATTTTGGAAATCCCATAAATATTTTTACTTTGATCAGATCGATTCCTTTTTGAATATCTATACGTGCGATTCCCTTGACGCCAGAGGATGTTATCATATTCTTTTGTATATAATTCTTGATACAATTTCTTATTTTTTGATCTTCTTGTAGACTTTCAGAATAATTTTTTGGTTGTGAAAACCAAAGGGAATAATGATCTTGGGTTGTACCAAGTCTGAAACCAAGTGGATTTATTTTTTGTCCCATAAACCTCCTTTATTATGAAGATCATAATATGCCATAGCTGTAGAATTTTTTTTCCATCTCGGTTTTTTTAACAAATAGAATTCAGAATCGTCTAAAGATATATCTTTCAGTACAATAGTTATATGGCAGGTGGTTCTTTTTATCGGATAACTACGTCCGCGAGCTCGAGGTTTGAATTTCTTTACGGTAGTCCCCTCATTCACTTCCGCTTTACTAATAACTAAATTGGCTTCATTGGAATCCATAGTGTAACTAGCGTTTGCTGCTGCAGAATAAACTAATTTCAAAATGGGATAACCTGCTCGATAGGGCATTAGTTCTAATATCATAAGTGTTTCCTCATAGGAACGCCCACGAATTTGGTCAATGACTCTTCGTGCTTTGTCAGCCGACATAGATATATGTCGACCTAAAACGGATACTTCTTTCCTTAGCACCTGGTACATAAAGTTTGCCTCCTACTAATGAATCATAAGCATCTAGATCTTTTTTATTATTTTAGTATTAACATTACCGACGACGAGATTTATTATCACTTTTTGTGTGTCCTCGGAAATTAAAAGTAGATGCAAATTCTCCCAATTTGTGTCCTACCATATGATCCGTTATATAAATAGGCAGATGCTCTTTTCCATTATGGATGGCAATAGTATGACCAATCATTGTCGGTATAATGGTGGATCCCCGGGACCAAGTTCTTATTATTTCTTTTTCTGCTTTTCTGTTAAGCTTATCAATTTTTTTTAATAAATGATTAGCTACAAAGGGATTTTTTTTTAGTGAACGTCCCACAGCTGACTCCTATATATTTTTTTTTAAGAAATCAATTCGATTTTCTTTACTACTTACTACGGCGACGAAGAATGAACTTCTCACTATATTTATTCCTTTTTCTACTTCTTTTTCCAAGTGCAGGATAACCCCAGGGGGTTGTGGGTTTTTTTCTACCAATTGGGGCTCTCCCTTCACCACCCCCATGGGGATGATCTACAGGGTTCATAACTACTCCTCTTACTACAGGACGCTTACCTAGCCAACGCTTAGCTCCGGCTCTACCCAAACTTTTCTGGTTCACCCCAACATTCCCCACTTGTCCGACTGTTGCTGAGCAGTTTTTGGATATCAAACGGACTTCCCCAGAAGGTAATTTTATTGTGGCTGATTTTCCCTCTTTTGCAATCAGTTTCGCTACAGCACCCGCTGCTCTAGCTAATTGTCCACCCTTTCCAAGTGTGATTTCTATGTTATGTATAGCCGTGCCTAGGGGCATTTCGGTCAAAGGTAGGGCATTTCCGATTTTTATAGAAACCTCTGCACCAGAAACAATGCTATCTCCAATTATAGCCCCTCTCGGATGTAAAATATATCTCTTCTCACCATTCCCATAATGTATGAGACAAATGTATGCATTTCGATTAGGGTCGTATTCTATGGTTACGATTCGACCATATATGTCTTTTTCATTCCGTCGAAAATCTATTTTACGGTATAGACGCTTATGACCTCCCCCTCTATGCCTTGCGGTAATGATTCCTCTGGCATTACGACCTTTACCACAATGATGCTGTCCATAGATCAAATTCTTTCCTCCAGTGGATTTCACTTGACCATTTACGGTTCCATTGCGTGTGCTCGGGGTATAAGTTTTGTATAATTGTATCACCATGCTATTAAGTATTTTGATTGAAGTTCTTTATCTTTTTAATAGGTTGAATAGAATAACCCGGTTGAAGCGTAATGATTATACGTCTGTAATGCATTGTATGTCCCATAATCAGGCCCATTCTTCTACTTTTTGCGGGAAGGCGATGACTATTCATAGCTATTACCTTGACACCAAAAAAGAGTTCGATCCACTGCTTTATTTCTGTCTTAGTTGATCCTGATTCGATATTAAAAGTATATTGATTTTTCCCCAATAACCGAATACTTTTGTCTGTCAATACTGCATATTTTATTCCATCCATAATTTTATTTTCTTCCTTCTGAGTTCAAGTCTCAATAAAAATGCTAGTTCTTACTGTTCATATAAATATAATATATATATATATAGAAAAGTTAATATAGAATATTGAAATAAATCTAGAAATAGAATAGAATAGAAATAGAATATAGAAATAGAGATATGTTCTGAAAATCTAGATAGAAAATCGAATGGATTTCTTAAAAAAAAAGAGTATGTTATGATATGGATCTGAATTGCCTTATGTGACATCAATTCATTATTTATGGAATAGATTTATTGGAAGGTCCGGATTGCGTGCATCCAGTAGGAATTGAACCTACGACTTCGCCAATTATGAGTTGGGCGCTTTCACCACTCAGCCATGGATGCTTAACAGGGACCCTTGTCCACGGTGCCAATCCAAAAAAGAAGTAAAATGAAAATAACATAAAATAAGTAAAATGAAAAGGACATATTACTTCAATTTTGGAAAAGGAAAAGGACATACTACTTCAATCTTGGAAAAGACTATAATTACTTAATTACTTAAATAAGTAATATGATTACTTCAATAAGTAATATGAAAAATGAAAAGTAGGAGGTAATTGATCGAAATGTCAGTACAAAAGAGACAAATAAGGCTCTCTATTTTCGAATTTAGAGAGATAATGAGAGAGATAAAGAATTCTCACTCTTTCTTGGGTTCGTGGACCCAATTCAATTCAGTGGGATTCTTTCTTCACATTTTTTTCGACCAAGAACGTTTTCTAAAAGTCTTTGACCCACGAATTTTTAGTATTCTGCTTTCACGCAATTTACAGGATTCAAGAAGCAATCGATCTTTCACGATCAGGGGGGTAATACTCTTTGTAGTAGCGGTACTTATATATCGTATTAACAATCGAAATATGGTCGAAAGAAAAAACCTATATTTGACAGGGCTTCTTCCTATACCGATGAATTCCACTGGACCCAGAAATGATCGATTGGAAGAAGCTGTTGGGTCTTCCAATATCAATAGGTTGATTGTTTCGCTCCTGTATCTTCCAAAAGGAAAAAAGATCTCTGAGAGTTCTTTCCTGAATCGGAAAGAGAGTACTGGGGTTCTCTCAATAACAAAAAGGTCTAGTTTCGTTCAAGTAACGGATTCTAGCCAACTGAAAGGATCCTCTGATCAATCCAGAGATCATTTGGATTCCAATCATTTGGATTCCATTAGTAATGAGGATTCGGAATATCGCACATTGATCAATCAAAGAGAGATTCAACAACTAGAAGAAAGATCGATTCCCTGGGATCCTTCCTTTCTTCAAACGGAACGAAAAGAGATAGAATCAGACCGATTCCCGAAAAACCTTTCTGGATATTCCTCAATGTCCCAGCTATTCACGGAACGCGAGAAACCGATGATTAATCATCTGTTTCCGGAAGAAATGGAAGAATTTCTTGGGAATGCTACAACATCCGTTCGTTCTTTTTTCTCTGATAGATGGTCAGAACTTCATCTGGGTTCGAATCCTACTGAGAGGTCCACTAGAGAGCAGAAATCGTTGAAGAAACATCTTTCTTTTGTCCGGCGATCAGAAAATAAAGAAATGATTCATTTATTCAAAATCATTACGTATTTACAAAAGACTGTCTCAATTCATTCTATTTCATTAGATCCGGGATGTGATATGGTTCCGAAGGATGACCCGGATCTGGACAGTTCCAATAAGATTTCATTCTTTCACAAAAATCCATTTTTTGATTTCTTTCACCGATTCCATGAACGGAACAGGGGAGGATACGCGTTACACCACGATTTTGAATCAGAAGAGAGATTGCAAGAAATGGCAGATCTATTTACTCTATCAATAACCGAGCCGGATCTGGTGTATCATAAGGGATTTTCTTTTTCTATTGATTCGTACGGATTGGATCAAAAAAAATTCTTGAATGAGGTATTCAACACCGGGGCTGGATCGAAAAATAAATCTTTATTGGTTCTGTCTCCTGTTCTTTTTCGTTATGAGGAGAATGAATATTTTTTTCGAAGGATCAGACAAAAACGGGTCTGGATCTCCTGCGGGAATGGTTTGGGAGATCTAAAGCAAAAAATGGTGGTATTTGCTAGCAATAACATAATGGAAGCAGTCAATCAATATAGATTGATCCGAAATCTGATTCAAATCCAATATAGTGTCTATAGGTACATAAGAAGTGTATTGAATCGATTCTTTTTAATGAATAACATAATGGAAGCAGTCAATCGATTCTTTTTTTTAATGAATAGATCCGATCGCAACTTCGAATATGGAATTCAAAGGGATCAAAAAGGAAAGGATACTCTCAGTCATAAAACTCTAATGAAATATATGATCAAACAAGATGATGCATATATATACAAATGGTCCAATGGGAGCAAGAATTGCCAGGAACATTTGGAACATTTCCTTTCTGAGCAGAAAAGCTGGTTTCAAGTGCAAAAGAGCCGTTTTCAAGTGCAAAAGAGCCGTTTTCAAGTAATGTTTGATCAATTACGTCAATTACGTATTTATACACGTATTCGTATTCATCAATTTTTGATGAATTATTCTGAGGTTTCCAAGACATTCAAAAAAGATGTGTATCAGTTGCTTACTTTCTTTTTGCCCAAGTGGTCCAGGTCACTTCGTTTATTTTTCCGTTTCCCCCAGCCACTTCGTTTTTTGGGCAAGTCACTTCGTTTTTTGGCCAAGTTGCTTTTCTTTTTGTCTAATTCACTTTCTTTTCCTTTTTCCTGTGTAAGTTTTGGGAATACCCCCATCCATAGGTCCGAAATCAAGATCTATGAATTGAAAGGTCCGAATGAGAAACTCTGCAATCAGTTGTTAGAATCGATAGGTTTTCAAATTGTTCATTTGAAAAAATTGAACCCCTTCTTATTGGCTGATGATGGTACTTCGAAATTCTTGATCAATGGAGGAACAATCTCACCACTTTTGCTCAATAAGATACCAAAGCGGATGATTGACTCATTCCATACTAGAACTAATCGCAGGAAATCCTTTGATAACAAAGATTCCTATTTATCAATGATATTCTACGATCAAGACAATTGGCTGAATCCCGGGAAACCATTTCACAGAAGCTCATTGATATCCTCTTTTTATAAAGCAAATCGACTTCGGTTCTTGAATAATCCGCATCACTTCTGCTTCTATTGTAATAAAAGATTCCCTTTTTCTGTGGAAAAGGCTCGTAATAATAATTCAGATTTTCTATATGGGCAATTTCTCGATGTCTTGTTCCTTCGCAAGAAAAGATTTTCTTTGTGCGTTGGTAAAAAAAAACATGTTTTTGGGGGGAGAACTACTATTTCACCAATTGAGTCACAAGTATCTAACATATTCATACCTAACGATTTTCCACAAAGTGGTGACGAAAGGTATAACTTGGACAAATCTTTTCATTTTCTAAGTCGACCCGATCCATTCGTTCGTAGAGCTATTTATTCGATCGTAGACACTTCTGGAAACCCTCTAACAGAGGGACAAATAGCCAATTTTGAAAGAACTTATTGTCAACCTCTTTCAGATATGAATCTATCTGATTCAGAAGGAAAGAACCTTCATGAGTGTCCCAATTTCAATTCAAATATAGGTTTGACTCACATTCCATGTTCTGAGAAAGATTTCCCATCCGAAAAAAGGAAAAAACAGAGTCTTTGTCTAAAGAAATGCGTTGGGGTTCAGAAAGGGCGGATGTATACAACCTTTCTCTCAAAAAAATGGAATCTATTCCAAACATATATGCCAAGCTTCTTTACTTCGACAGGGTACAAATATCTAAATTCGATATTTTTAGATACTTTTTCAGACCTATTGTCAATACTAAGTAGCAGTGTATCCATTTTTCATGATATTATGGGTATATCGTGGCGAATTCTTCAGACAAAATTGTGGAAGATGCAATTTTTTCTCAGAAGTGAGATCTCGAGTAAATGGTTACATAATCTTCTGTCCAAAGAAATGATTCATCGAAATAAAAAGAATAAGTCGTCGTTGATATCGACACATCTGGGATCGCCAAATGTTCGGGAATTCCTCTATTCAATCCTTTTCCTTGTTCTTGTTGCTGGATATCTCGTTCTTATACATCTTTTCTTTGTTTCCCAGACCTTTAGTGAGTTACAGACAGAGTTCGAAAAGGTCAAATCTTTGATGATTCCCTCATCAATGATTGAGATTGAGTTGCGAAAACTTCTAGATAAGTATCCTACGCCTGAACCGAATTCTTTCTGGTTAAAGAATCTCTTTCTATTTCCCATCAATCGAATCGCTTTTTCTATAAATACGAGACATCTAAGTCATACAAGTAAAGAGATCTATTCATTGATAAGAAAAAGAAAAAACGTGAACGGGGTTTGGATTGATGATAAAATAGAATCCTGGGTCGCGAACAGTGATTCGATTCATGAGGAAGAAAGAAAATTCTTGGTTCAGCTCTCCGCCTTAACGACAGAAAAAAGAATTCTATTGAGTCTGACTCATAGTGATCATTTATCAAAGAATGACTCTGGTTATCAAATGATTGAACAACCGGGAGCAATTTACTTACGATACTTGGTTGACATTCATCAAAAGCATCTAATGAATTATGAGTTCAATATATCCTGTTTAGCAGAAAGACGGATATTCCTTGCTCATTATCAGACAATCACTTATTCACAAACTTCGTCTGGGGCTAA